TATGATTAATAACTAGTAATAGAAACATGGAAATAGTAAGTAATAAGTGTACTGAAAATAAGATTACAATCAATAAATCTTAAAAGGAGACGTCTACCACAGCAACCAAACGAAAATAAATGATTCGATTAACCTGAATTTTTGTTGTGACGCAAGAGTTCTATATCCCCGACCAATCCACTCTGATTGGAATTGACTAAGCGGGTATTTTTTCCACATTCATAATTCATAGGAGTTCGTCTATGTTTCTGCTTTACGAATATGATATTTTCTGGGCATTTTTAATAATATCAAGTGCTATTCCTGTTTTGGCATTTCTAATTTCGGGGGTTTTATCTCCAATTAAGAAGGGGCCAGAGAAACTTTCTAGTTATGAATCCGGTATAGAACCGATCGGGGATGCTTGGTTACAATTTCGAATCCGTTATTATATGTTTGCTCTAGTTTTTGTTGTTTTTGATGTTGAAACAGTTTTTCTGTATCCGTGGGCAATGAGTTTCGATGTACTGGGGGTATCCGCTTTTATAGAAGCTTTCATTTTCGTGCTTATCCTAATTCTTGGTTTAGTTTATGCATGGCGAAAAGGAGCGTTGGAATGGTCTTAGTTCGTTTCCTGAATACTTGTACAATAACAATAAAAAAAAGTAAAAAAAAACCATTGAAACAATTATGAATTCCATTAAGTTTCCCGTACTTGATCGAACAACAAAAAATTCCGTTATTTCAACTACGTTAAATGATCTTTCAAATTGGTCAAGACTTTCCAGCCTATGGCCGCTTCTTTATGGTACCAGTTGTTGTTTCATTGAATTTGCCTCATTAATAGGCTCCCGATTTGACTTTGATCGTTATGGGCTAGTACCAAGATCAAGTCCTAGACAGGCGGACCTTATTTTAACAGCAGGTACAGTAACAATGAAAATGGCTCCTTCTTTAGTGAGATTATATGAACAAATGCCGGAACCAAAGTATGTTATTGCTATGGGAGCGTGTACAATTACAGGGGGGATGTTCAGTACCGATTCTTATAGTACTGTTCGAGGGGTTGATAAGCTAATTCCTGTAGATGTCTATTTGCCGGGTTGTCCACCTAAACCAGAGGCTGTTATCGACGCTATAACAAAGCTTCGTAAGAAAATAGCTAGAGAAATCTATAAGGATCGAATTAGACCTCAACGGGGTAATCGGTGTTTTACTACCAATCACAAGTTTTTTGTTGTACGCAGTACGCATACTGGAAATTATGAGCAAGAATTACTCTATCCACCATCATCTACTTCAGAGATCTCGACTGAAACATTTTTTAAATACAAAAGCCCAGTATCGTCCCACGAATTAGTGAATTAGGGAGGATTTGAGAGAATAAGAAAAAAATCTTCATAAATTAGAACTCATGGTAAATGTGAAATACTTAAATTTATATAAAAAAGGTGTGGGGGAAATAAAAAAGATGCAGGGCGCTTTGTCCGTTTGGCTAGCCAAACGCGGGCTGGTTCATAGATCGTTGGGCTTCGATTACCAAGGAATAGAGACTTTACAAATAAAGCCCGAAGATTGGCACTCTATTGCTGTAATTTTATATGTATATGGTTACAATTATTTACGTTCCCAATGTGCCTATGATGTGGCACCAGGTGGCCTCTTAGCCAGTGTGTATCATCTTACGAGAATAGAATATGGTGTAAATCAAGCGGAAGAAGTCTGCATAAAGGTATTTACTCATAGGAGTAATCCCAGAATTCCATCTGTTTTCTGGGTTTGGAAAAGTACGGATTTTCAAGAACGGGAATCTTATGATATGTTAGGAATCACTTATGATAGCCATCCGCGGCTGAAACGGATCTTAATGCCCGAAAGTTGGATAGGGTGGCCTTTACGTAAGGATTATATTGCCCCCAATTTTTATGAAATACAAGATGCTTATTGAATGATCAAAAATGAGTCTTAGCTTCTACAACTACGGACCCTCGCGGAATATTTTGAATTCTATTCTTTTTTAGATCAAACAAACAGAAGAATTAAGGTCTCATTCATATTATTATAGATAGCTTAATCTCCAATTTGAAAGATACTTTTTTCCTAAAAGCCGAGCCAATAGGATGAACTAAAAAAAAAAAAAAGAGTTCTGCATTATGAACTTTGTATCGCGCACATAACTTCGTCAACTTTAGTCACATAACTGGGAATGAATAAATAAGATCGGAAAGCAACCCAATAAATGGGGGGTAAAATTCTATTTTTATTGTATCTAATGAATCTTGGGGGTATTTCTTCCCTTCAACGATAGATACTATAGATATAGATCTTTTTTTTTACTTTTTTTTTGTTGATTCTTTCAACCAGAACTTTCCTTTCGAATATGTATTATGTATAAAGTCTTATACATTTTTTTTGAACGGATGGATCCGCAACATGAACAAAAAAAGAGAGGGGGATAAAGGATGATTGCAACTTTTTTACTAAAGATACGTTTAATTTGAAGACTAGAAACTTATCAAAATTAATCAATCCTATGCCAAGAACCAGATTTGAACTGGTGACACGAGGATTTTCAGTCCTCTGCTCTACCAACTGAGCTATCCCGGCCATTACGGAAGTATAATTCTCAATTTGAACTAGTAGGATTTTAAGCCCTCTGTTCTACCAGATCCACCAGAGGACCCGAGGATTTACAGTCCTCGGTTCTACCAGGTGAACTGGTAGAATTTTCAGTCCTCTGTTCAACCAACTGAGCTATCCCGGCCATTAAGGAAGTATCATTTTCAATTTGAACTAGTAGGATTTTCAGTCGTCTGTTCTACCAGAGGACCCGAGGATTTACAGTCCTCGGTTCTACCAGGTGAACTGGTAGAATTTTCAGTCCTCCGGTAGAACAACTGAGCTATCGCCGCCATTAACGAAGTATCGTTTTCCAACTTGAACTAGTAGGATTTTCAGTCCTCTGTTCTACCAACCACGCTATCCCAGTCATTAACGAAGTATCGACTTCCAACTTGAACTAGTAGGATTTTCAGTCCTCTGTTCTACCAATTGAGCTATCCCGGTCATTAACGAAGTATCATTCTCATTTTACTAGATGACTTAGGTCTATGTCAATTAAAAGAAATGAAAAAGTAGTAAATGAAAAAAGATAATAAATTCTTGAATAACTAAAAAAGGGTAAGGTGTCAAACAGACTTTTTTTGGGAGTAGGGTTGGGGATAGAGGGACTTGAACCCTCACGATTTTAAAAGTCAACGGATTTTCATCTTACTATAAATTTCATTGTTGTCAGTATTGACATGTAGAATGGGACTCTATCTTTATTCTCGTCCGATTAATAAGTTCCACCAAGGATCTATCAGACTATGAAGTGAATCATTTGATCAACACAAGGTAGTGAACTCCATTTGTTAGAACAGCTTCCATTGAGTCTCTGCACCTATCCCGCTTTCTAAACTCTGGTTTGTTCGCGTAACCCAGGATTTGGCTCAGGATTGCCCATTGTTAATTCCAGGGTTTCTCTGAATTTGAAAGTTATCACTTAGTAGGTTTCCATACCAAGGCTCAATCCAATTAAGTCCGTAGCGTCTACCAATTCCGCCATATCCCCCTTTTTGCTTTGAGATTAGGATCTCATTATAATGTCTTTCCACTTTTTCTTATGCCCAAACCTTGGAATTCATTACATATAGATAGTTTTTTTATTTCTTTGGTATCTTCTTTCATTTTTTTTAGCCCCATACATATTGATTTAGTCTAATCAACAAAGATTCTATCATTTTTGTATTTGCAATTCAATATGGTTATATATTAGAGAACATATATATGTTCTTCCTTTTCTCATCGTTGTCTTAAATTTTAATAAATAGTCGAAGGGTCGATTCTTTTTTTTTACTTCCATGAAAAGAAATTTATGATCATTATTGAAACTTAGAATTCTACAATGTGCAATGGAAAAAGATTATAAGTCTACTTCGTAGATTTGAAATTAGAATAATTATAAAAAATTCTATTCGAATATTCATTGCGAATATTAATTCTAATAATTCTATAAAATAATAAAGAAAATAAAAAGATAAAAAGTATAAAATAATAATAATAGCATGAGGTTAGAACAAAAAAAACAAGAATTTCAAATCAGATATCATTTAACTTAAAAAAAAGCTTTCCGGTCTAATTCAACTTTTCTTATTTAGAAACTCATGAAATCAAAATTAGAAAGTCGATATATTGCTATATTCTATTAATTCATTAAGGTTTTGTTTTATTTATTTAATGATAGTCACTATTTATTTGAGCTATATTCTGTTATAGAATATCGAAAATATGATGAATTCTAAATAGATAAGGAAAAATATGAATAGAATAGTTAATTAATACGATCTAGTAGTTTAGTGAATTTGTATACACTATTTAGTTGCGCCCGCTTAGCTCAGAGGTTAGAGCATCGCATTTGTAATGCGATGGTCATCGGTTCGATTCCGATAGCCGGCTTTTCCATAGTTTTTCGTTTTTTTACATTATTTTTAATGTACTTTCAAAATAAAAGAAGATTGAAAAGACTTCTTTCACCTTTTTCCCAGAGTTACCACGCCATTTATATTATGTCATATAAACTTCCATATAGGAATATATATTGGGTAAAAGGGTTAGATCTTTGCAAAATAAATCAAGAAAATAAAGGAAAATTTTTGTGATTTATTGATTTATATATATTGTATATACAATAAAAACAATCTGTATATTGAGAGAATATATCTTCTGACTCTTTGTATTCCAATAGTTTATTGGAGTGGATTTTACATCATTTATCATTATCATTTAGTTCAGTTTTAATTTTGTTTAGTTTTGTACAATTTCAATAAAAAAAGGAGTCTTTATGTCACGTTACCGAGGGCCTCGTTTTAAAAAAATACGCCGTCTGGGGGCTTTACCGGGACTAACTAGTAAAAGGCCTAGGGCGGGAAGCGATCTTAGAAACCAATCACGCTCCGGAAAAAAATCTCAATATCGTATTCGTTTAGAAGAAAAACAAAAATTGCGTTTTCATTATGGTCTTACAGAACGCCAATTACTTAAATATGTTCGTATCGCCGGAAAAGCCAAGGGGTCAACGGGTCAAGTTTTATTACAATTACTTGAAATGCGTTTGGATAACATCCTTTTTCGGTTGGGTATGGCTTTGACTATTCCTCAAGCGCGCCAATTAGTTAACCATGGACATATTTTAGTTAATGGTCGTATAGTTGATATACCAAGTTATCGCTGCAAACCCCGAGATATTATTACAGTGAAGGATGAACAAAACTCTAGAACTTTGGTTCAAAATCTTCTTGAGTCGTCTGCCCCCGAGGAATTGCCAAACCATCTGACTCTTCACACATTCCAATATGAAGGGTTAGTCAATCAAATAATAGATAGGAAATGCGTCGGTTTGAAAATAAATGAATTGCTTGTCGTAGAATATTACTCTCGCCAGACTTAAAAAACCTAAGTGAAGTAAAAAAAATCACTAAAAACAAGAGTTCGGACAACTCCCCTTTGCCCTCTTTTTTTATTAAAAAAAAAAAGGCACAAGGTAAGGGATTTTGTCGGGGAATCTTTTTCCTATTCATGTATCAGAGATTTGATACATTGTGGTCAATCACGTAAAATTGGTTATTTAGTTGAAAGTACGGAAAGAGAGGGATTCGAACCCTCGGTAAACAAAAGTCTACATAACAGTTCCAATGTTACGCCTTCAACCACTCGGCCATCTCTCCGACATCAGGATTATTACTGAGTACCTGGGTGAATAGCGAGTTATTCATCGTTTTTTAGATTATGGTTAATAGATCCCTTTTTTTGACCCGAAAAATGGGAAGTAGATAGAATATTTTTTTATAAAAAACGAGTCCGCTTTTATGTTAGTTCGTACTATAAAATTCCTTTGTTTGTGAGAAAATTTTCTCACAAAAGAAAAGGTAAAGGAAATAAAAAGAGTTATAGAATGGATTACTACCTATGCCAAGATCGCGTATAAATGGAAATTTTATTGATAAAACCTTTACAATTGTAGCCGATATCTTATTACGAGTCATTCCGACAACTTCCGGAGAAAAAGAGGCATTTACTTATTACAGAGATGGTGCGATTTGATTATCATTATCATTTTTTTTTTTTTTTTTWTTTCTCACCGATTTGGAATAGAAAAAAACGAGTATTGAAAAAAATCTACGCTTTTGAAGGTGAAGTTTATAATATAAAAAAGCAACCCCTTCTGTCATGTATCCACGATTAATGCAGCCTTAGATGCTTCAACTGTGAATTCTAGTATTGAGCAAAAGGTTTTTACCTACGGTTCCCGTATTACAGATCAATCCTACTAGACTAATACAATATACGAATAGGAGGCACAGGGGAAGAAGCACTACGCCGAGAAATCAACAACACGAAAACTTTCTTCAAAATGATTCCTTTTCTTTCTTCTTCTTTTTTGGGATTGGGACTAATTAAAATGGTTGGAACAATAAACATCCATCTCGTCCGTACTTTGGATACCCGTATAACCATTGAAGACTGTTGAAGTGACTCATTCCTGGAAATTTAGGGGCGTTGAGAACAAAGAAATTTTTAGAGTTTCCTTTTTTATTTTTATCTAGTATGAATCCACTTGGTAGTAAGAAAAGATCTTTTACAAGAAGGTTGGCTAGGTATTTCTTGTAAAAACATTAGCCCCGCTTAGTTCATAATGACATCAAATTTTTCCATATATTTATTATTTTCATTATGCACCTAAAGGAGGAGCCGTATGAGATGAAAATCTCACATACGGTTCTGAAACGGAGAATTCGTTAAAGCGAATGACGACCGTAACGGATGTCGGCTCAATCTGAAGGAAATTATGCGGAAGCATTACAGAATTATTATGAAGCTATGCGACTAGAAATTGACCCCTATGATCGAAGTTATATACTCTATAATATAGGCCTTATTCACACAAGTAATGGGGAACATACCAAAGCTTTAGAATATTATTTTCGGGCATTAGAACGAAACCCCTTTTTACCACAAGCTTTTAATAATATGGCTGTGATCTGTCATTACGTGCGACTATCTCCACTATAGAAAAAAAGAACGAACAACTAGTCAATGAAATACTAGAAACAAACAAAAAGGCTTTCTACATAAGCATCGTCCAAAACGATTTTTTATCAGCTGTAGCAAATAAATAAACTTCATGGATCGAAATATGAAGTGAAGACTAGATATGCCTAAATACTTTATTTCTATGGATAAAAAAAGATTGAATTGATAGAGGAAGCACCGTAAAGATCAATTGGAAAGGTTTTGGACCGATACAACAAGAACTGTTTATTTATATCATAATATGAGATAAATCTTAGGAATCTACTTATGTAATAGAGCGGATCCCCTAAGGTATTGAGCAGCGGTGTAGCATCAGATCCTAAAGACAGTAAGTCTTTTTCTTTTTTATGAAGTATGAAAAAAAGTCTTTTTCAAAGATTCTATATAAAG